GTAGTCGGGGAGAAAATTACCCGTTTGATTGAATACGCTACTAAAGAATTTCTACCTCTTATTATAGTGTGTGCTTCCGGAGGGGCACGCATGCAAGAAGGAAGTTTGAGCTTGATGCAAATGGCTAAAATATCTTCTGCTTTATATGATTATCAATCAAATAAAAAGTTATTCTATGTACCAATCCTTACATCTCCTACTACCGGTGGGGTGACAGCTAGTTTTGGTATGTTGGGGGATATCATTATTGCCGAACCCAATGCCTACATTGCGTTTGCGGGTAAAAGAGTAATTGAACAAACATTGAATAAAACAGTACCCGAAGGTTCACAAGCGGCTGAGTATTTATTCCAGAAGGGCTTATTCGATCTAATCGTACCACGTAATCCTTTAAAAAGCGTTCTGAGTGAGTTATTTCAACTCCATACTTTCTTTCCTTTGAATCAAAATTAGAACATTAAGTTCAATTATTTTGAGCAAACAAGTAATTAGTTTATCAGAATCCAAGTCAAAATTAGACGAATGGGGTTTTCTTTGTTGACATAAGATCTAATCGTATAAAGAATCAAAAGTCACAGAAAATCCGCCCCTTTTTCTATATTCCTGATTATTGATCAAGAAGCCTCTATCAACAAGATAAAAGATGAAATTCTTTTTTTCGTGAAATTAGGCAAATAAAAAAAATATCCTCTTCTCGTCATATATAATTAAAATCTACAAAATATAGAATTTTTTATCTTTCTATATCTTACGATAATCCTATTTTGACTAAGAATCCCTGCTCCTGCTGGATGGGATTCTAACAAACCCTTCAATATAAATATAATTAATTTTTAAGAAACTTTTTGCTTAGTAAATGAAATTCGAAGACAAGAGCAAAAAATGAAGAAAAGAATAATAATAATATCTCATCCATATCCTTTCAAATCTTTCATGTAGAAATTAGATCTATACTTAATAGATATTAAGTAATAATAATTCCAATTTATAATTATCAAATTATAATAAGATATCTTTATATATAATAAGATATCTTTATATTATAAATAATAAATATAAAATATAAATAATAATAAAAGGTACAAATAGTAAATCGAGGTACCCATTCTATGACAACTCTTAACTTTCCCTCTGTTTTGGTGCCTTTAGTAGGCCTAGTCTTTCCGGCAATCGCAATGGCTTCTTTATTTCTTCATGTTCAAAAAAACAAGATTGTTTAGAGCCGATGGGACAAAATCTCATCTATTTTTTTTTTTTCAAAACTGACGCTTGTATCATAACACAGATATCCATTTAGCAAAATATGGTATAAGCGGCTTCCGCCGAAAAACTCTTATGTCTGCAGAAAATGGTATTAGGGGTAAATGTATTCTAGCTATTTTCAAATAGACCCGAATTGACGGATGGCTGAACTGTAAAGTTGGTCTATCTATATGTATGTGGCTATCTTTAGTGAGATCATACGAAGGGTATGTTATTAGTTTAGATCTAACCAATTTAATGAATTACTCCTAAAGGTTCACATCAAACTAGTGCTAGTTGATGCGAGTTACTTCGGAAACAAAAGGACTAAAGTCAAATTCATTTGGGGTATTCTCTCAATTCCAAAAAACGCAACCGGATCAAGTATGAGTTGTCGATCAGAACATATATGGATAGAACCTATAACGGGGGCTCGAAAAACAAGTAATTTCTGCTGGGCTGTTATCCTTTTTTTAGGTTCATTAGGATTCTTGTTGGTTGGAACCTCCAGTTATCTTGGTAGAAATTTGATATCTTTATTTCCGTCTCAGGAAATAGTTTTTTTTCCACAAGGAATTGTGATGTCTTTCTATGGGATCGCGGGTCTTTTTATTAGCTCCTATTTGTGGTGCACAATTTCGTGGAATGTAGGCAGTGGTTATGATCGATTTGATAGAAAAGATGGAATAGTGTGTATCTTTCGGTGGGGATTTCCTGGAAAAAATCGTCGGGTCTTCCTCCGATTTCTTATAAAAGATATTCAGTCCGTCAGAATAGAAGTTAAAGAGGGTATTTATGCTCGTCGTGTCCTTTATATGGATATCAGAGGCCAGGGAGCCATTCCATTGACTCGTACTGATGAGAATTTTACTCCACGGGAAATGGAACAAAAAGCTGCTGAATTGGCCTATTTCTTGCGTGTACCAATTGAAGTATTTTAAGAAATGAGCCGAGAAATCAATGCTTTCTCAGCAGGAGGGTAAAAACGCAAGAATCCTCTTTTTCTATAACATAACTTAATTGAGGTTTCTTCAGAACATTCATTCGAGTCAAAGCAGACATATATGCAACAAGTATAAAATAAAACTCTTTTGGGGATCTTTTATATGTATCGAAATATACACAACTCAATTCAATAAAAAATCAGAAATAAATCGAAATATCTCATAATCAACCATTTCGAAATAAGGAAATTCCCCCCTTTTTTACTTGTTGGAATTGAGACTTTAGATTCAGATAGATCATATCTTGTAATTTT